ATTCCATAGTGATTCAAAGAAAGTTCAATTTTTTGAATAAAAGGATCAAATAGGGTTCGTATTAGTATTTCAAAGATTAGGATTAGTTAGTTATCTCTTAATTCGAAATTAGGGAATGATTAGATGTTACAGATGATGCATTTTTTTTTTATTTTTCGACCGGTGTTACTCGATTTTTGTTATTTTCCCCTATAATGATTCGAAGTTTTCAATGAAAAAATTTCACTTGAATTAATTCTTTCAATTGGTATTTTTGCTTATTCTCGTATCTTTCAAAAATTTGAACATATAATTCAGTAAGTGACTTAAAAAAGTCTACTTAAGGCAAATACTTTACAAACATATGTCTAAAAAAAAATATTTCCTTTAGCTACTTCATGCCTACGATAACTAGTTATTTCGCTTTTCTACTAGCGGCGTTAACTATAACTTCAGTTCTATTTATTGGTCTGAGTAAGATACGGCTTATTTAACTTGAATTTAATTCAAATTACTTTTACAGTTCATAATAAAGAAATTTTTCTGCAGTATTCCATCTATTCTATAGTTCCTTACCGCGCGAATTTACAATTCTTTGGTCGTCGAGATTCATGAGTAATCCGGATTCATATTTAAGGATAGATATTACCTCTCTTTTTCTCCTTTCAAAAAATAAGAATAAAAATGATTGAAGTTTTTCTCTTTGGAATCGTCTTAGGTCTAATTCCTATTACATTGGCTGGGTTATTCGTAACTGCGTATTTACAATATAGACGCGGTGATCAGTTGGACCTTTGATTTATTAAGATCGATTTTGTTGATTGACCTCGCCTTTTCTTTAACTTTAATCTGGCAAAAGTCAAATTCAGAATCTGTTCAATTATTGCCATGTAATTTTGACCTAACAAAACAAGAAAGGAATCACGCTCTGTAGGATTTGAACCTACGACATCGGGTTTTGGAGACCCGCGTTCTACCGAACTGAACTAAGAGCGCTCTCTTACAAAAAAAACGACTGTAAGGAAAGGGATTCTTTTTCTAGCTCTAATACATCTTGTATGCGTCTACGTCTACTACCCTTATAGAGTATGATCCAAATAGTATGATAGTATGATATAATGTAAAGGCTATCTATGTCCAATTTTGAATCGATCTCAATGAATCTCTCGTTACTGTTCAGAGTAGAGGAAATAAGTAGGGATGACAGGATTTGAACCTGTGACATTTTGTACCCAAAACAAACGCGCTACCAAGCTGCGCTACACCCCTTTCAATTAATTTACAGTGTTATTGTAGAGAATCCCTGTTTTGTTTTCCACATCTTTCTCTTTATTTCGTACATTGATAAAGAGAACTTGAAAGAAATTATTTTTCTTTTTCTCTTAGGGAGTCCATGTTCAAATACAAAAATACAGGCTGTTCTTAGTTACATATACATCTGATCATATCAGCACTTTGCTTATGTATTACAATAAAGAAGGAGGATTTTAAATGCGAGATCTAAAAACATATCTCTCCGTGGCACCAGTACTAAGTACTTTATGGTTTGGATCTTTAGCAGGTATATTGATAGAAATTAATCGTTTTTTCCCCGATGCATTAACATTCCCTTTTTTTTCATTCTAATTCGAGTCATTTTATTGGTCTAGTTATTGGCAGAGGAAGGGGTAAAGAAGATTAGAGATAGAATTCAATATCTGGGACTCGTACTTCCCCCCTCCCTACTCTATTGTATTGTTTGTTTTATTTTTTTATTTTTTAGATTTAGTATTATATTAGAATATGTATTATATTGTTTATTATTTAAGGGCTTTCTATTATTAGATGTTAGTTATTTAGTAGAAAGAATTCGAATAAGTTATAAAAGAGAAACAATAAGAAGGCATTCCGCCTCCGTAAAAGTAGGAACTCGACTAAGGCGCTTAAATAAGTGGTGCCGAAGATGGAAATATGGCTAGGATAACAATATAAAGATACTCATGAAATGAAATACTCCACTTCAATTCGAAATCTAAAGAGAACTGCCTAGACTAGTTATAAACCTTTTGTATTATTGGAATTGTACTACTTAATTACTATTATATTGTTACTAATATATTGATTGCATGATTGCAACGAAATCTCTCATAATTGGATTTAAAGCTGGCAACTTCCATCTTTTTACTTCCATTTAGATCGAAAAATCGAACAGTTAAATGAATAGAAAAAAAGGAGGTTCATGGCGAGGGGGAAAGATATCCGAGTAAGGGTTATTTTGGAATGCACTGGGTGTGTTGAAAAGGGTATTCGTGTTAATAAAAAATCAAGAGGCATTTCCAGATATATTACTCAAAAAAATAGACACAATACACCCGGTCGATTGGAATTGAGAAAATTCTGTCCCTATTGTTACAAACATAGGATTCACGGAGAAATAAAGAAGTAGATCGAATCAATCACCCGTGTGTCACTTTTTCAAGGAACCTGAAACATGATATATTAAATATATGTTAACTATGTTATAATTAATAACAATAACATATAAAAATAGAATATATAGAATCTCTAAAAAAAAAAAATAAAGAAAACATGCATAAATTCAAGCGACTCCTTCATAAATCCAAGCGATCCTTTCGTAGGCGTTTGCCCCCGATCAAATCGGGGGATCGAATTGATTATCGAAACATGAGTTTAATTAGTCGATTTATTAGTGAACAAGGAAAAATATTATCTAGACGGGTGAATCGATTGACCTTAAAACAACAACGGTTAATTACTATTGCTATCAAGCAAGCTCGTATTTTATCTTTGTTACCTTTTCTTAATAATGAAAAACAATTTGAACGAGGTGGTGAGTCGACTGCTAGAACTGCCGGGCTTAGAACCCGCAATAAAATGAATAGGCTTACTCTTCAATAGAATCAAACTTCCAATCCGAACTCAAATTAAGAAAAAGAGTGAATTGAGTATGGTAAAAAAAAAGAATCAATCTTTTTTTTATTGAACGTGTTTGCTCATTGTAACGACTTTATAATATTGTATAATACAAATTTCTACTCTACCTTCCCGGAGTTTCTTATTCAGGTACTTCTATGATTAAAGATTCAAGTATTTTTAGCGATTCTTTCCAATAACACTATTTTATTATTTCATTGGAAATCATATAAAGACAGTTTCTGTTTAATATAGCTATCTGGGCAAGTATTTTACGATTAAGAAGCACCCGCCTCTTATACAAATTATATATTAATCCACTATAACTAGAGGATACCCCTCTCCCGCGAATTACTGCATTTATCCGAGTGATCCACAAATGACGAAAATCCCTCTTTTGCCTATCTCTATCCCGATGAGCCGAAACCAAAGCTCGTATTTTCTGTTGAGTAATAGTTCGAGTAAGTCTTGAATGAGCCCCGCGAAAGCTTGAGGCAAATAAACGCATTTTTGTTCTACGGTTTCTAGCTATATACCCTCGTCTAATTCTGGTCATTGAATAAATGGAATAAATGAAACTCTGAGGAATAACTGATTGATTTCCTTTCTTTCGGTTTTTCCTTTTCTAGCTTATATAATTAACAAAACGGGTTTCCCAATGTATAAAGTAAAAACTCCAACGGCTTTTGCTACGATAACCTTCCTAACCACGAGTTTTTTAGGAGGCATTGATCAAATGCCCCGAAAAGAGTCAATATAAATGGATATGGATAAAGAAATTGTGGGTTCCATCGTTTATATGGTTATTTTCAAAACGGTAAGGTCCTCTCTATACACCGGAGCCCTTTTCTTGATTCTTCGTTTTTTTGTTAACTTGTACAGTTCACATTCTTTGGCTCTACCCATGGAATTCTCTAGTACTAGACCTTTCACAAGGTGATCCACCTTTAATACAGTAACGGTATTTAATTATGAAGATTTGTTGGGTTAGCTTGACCCTTTTAGTCCGTTCTTGCAAAAGTCTAAGGCTGATATTTCTGCTTAAAAAAGAAATTCCCTGGATAATAAGTTGCTACGAATTGGTTAATTCTTTTCATCTTAAATTGAAAAATAGAGGGAGTGGTCGTGTTTGTCCCAACGAAAACCATCAATTTTGTGCACAATAAACAATAAACACAATAACAAGATTTTTCTTGTTTTTTTAGAGAAGAGAATGGATGTAGGAACCCCAATCTATCCTAGTCATTGATACTGTATCGATCACTGAGACTGGAATTCTTTTCTTTTGTCCCAGTCCAGGATCTGAACGCGTCGCACATACACCCGAGTACATGTTCCTCGGCGCTGAGGACATCCCCTAAGAGCGGGGGATTTCGTTACATTTTTTATTGGCTGTCTTGTATTCCTAATAAGTTGTTTAAGGGTTGGCATGCTGAGGGGTTTAATGGTCTATGGTCTATAGAATTAATATGGTTTAGATTGATCCTAACCGGATGATTATGAATTCTTTGAATCTATTTTTATTTACTTATATTCAATTGAGTAAATAAAAAAGAAAAAACTATCTAAAAACTATTTCATATTAATGAAACATTGCAAATCATAATTTATGTGGACTCTTTGCTATTTTTCAACCGCTACAAGATCAACAATTCCATGAGCTTGGGCTTCTGGTGCTGACATAAAAACATCCCTTTCCATGTCTTCGGATACGACCCATAAAGGTTTTCCCGTTCTTTGTACATAAACTCTTGTGATGGTTTCGCGCAGTTTCAGCAGTTCTTCCGCTTCCAGGACAAATTCTCCCGTTTGTGCCTCATAAAAAGCACTAGAAGGTTGATGGATCATTACCCTGATGATATAGCATAATCAATTTAAAATTAAAAGAAAAGGTTATTCGATTTTTCATCATTAAGGCGCGAGAATTTAAAAAGAAATAAAAAAGATAGAATTGATCAACCGTACGGGCAGGGTTTGCACATTGCATACGGCTCTATAAAAAAATTGACTTTTACCTTCCAACAAACCACCAAAGAAAAAGGAAAAATATCGAGTTTATCATCAGATCCAGATTGGTAAATAATCTAATAATTACCTAATTGACCCTCCTTTTTTTTGTTTTTGAGGAGTTCAAAAATAATATGACGGCTCCGTTGCTTTATACCTTATATTATTTATTATTTAAAAAATTTTTATTTGTGATTCAGCAATCCCAAAGTTTCTTTTTTTTTCAAATAAAACAAATTCAATTATAAAAAAGCATCGAATCTTGTTTTTTCTATTCTTTTCTAACATAGCCAAAACAGCCTGTTGGTGTGAAAAAAAAAGGGTTTGTGACACTGAAAAGGGCTTCCAATTCCAATAAATAATATCAAATCGGGACTACCTTTTTTCATACTACTCTTTCGACACAGAATTGAATGTTTTTGTAATAGTTTTTGAAAAAAGAATACAATTTTTTGATATCGAATTCGAAGTGCCATGCTATTATTACTTAAAAATATTTCATATAGCGAAGGCATAGTTTTTTTTCTCTCAAAAAAAAACTCAATGGCGCCAAGCGTGAGGGAATGCTAAACGTTTGGTAATTTTTCCTCCGACCAGGATAAAAGATCCCATTGAAGCGGCTAATCCCAGGCATATTGTCTGTACATCCGGTCGCACAAATTGCATAGTATCAAAAATCGCTATTCCAGGTATTACCCATCCACCAGGAGAGTTGATAAACAAATAAAGATCTTTGGTATCACTCTCCATACTCAGATAGACTAGAAGAGCTATGAGTTGATTCGAGATATCGTTATCAACTACTTGGCCTAAAAAAAGTAATCTTTCTCGATAAAGTCGGTTGATTAGGATAAACCTCAATCCTGTAGGAGCCGTACATGCACCTTTTGATGCATACGGTTCAACAAAAATAAATTAAGAATCAATGTGTAGATCCTAGTTCTTTTTGTTTTTTATATTTTTATAAGAGGCTCTTTCTAATTTTCTATTCTCACGAAGAAACTTTTTCTTTTATTTTTCAAGAAATTTTGGCCTGTTTACCGAACAATTTACTAAACTTATCGAACTAACTTCTCCTTGATGTATTGTTTCATCGAGATCCAATCTAAATCACGATGGGATTCTCTTGTTCCTGAATGGGTTTCTTCAATTCTTTTAGGTTTATGCTGCTCTACTCCGAGTAAAGATCCGCCCGATTTTGATTTGCACATATAGAACAAATGCTCCCACTACCGCTTGCGAAAACTTCGTTTTTTTTCCTATTTATTTTATGTCTTCCGTCAACTCTTTTACGTACTAATCATATTATTCAAGTAATTCTGATTAACAGGCGGAGATTACTTGAATGTAATAAAAAAATAATACATATGATACAAGTAGGAATCCTAGATTATTATCAATGGGTTTTTTCTAAACGGAGCCTGGATACCTCATTTTATTAGTTCAAACAAACCAACCATAAATTGGATTCTAATTGATAATATTAATTTGGATGTCGCCCAACAATTAAAATTTTTTCTTTCATTGCACTTCACGCTCCAAATTTTGGATGATTCAATCAATATTTTTTGGGCGAAGCGAAAGGATTTCTCAATCGGGGGAGAGAATGGGGAAATACCATATGACCCACTATATCTGACAAGTCGCACTATACGTCAACCCAGGATGCATCGTTTTCCCCGGGATTTCGAAAAGGTACTCTTGGAACACCAATAGGCATTAAATGAAAGAAAAAATATTAAAGTACTATATCTTACTTTGATGTGGAAGCGTAATAATGCGTTTATTTCTTTTAATAATTTAATAATTTCGTCTTTTATCCCATTTTATCCAGATATTTGATATCCATATATTATATTGGATAAATAAATTCAAGGAAGACAGAATGAAGAAAAGAAAGGAAATTTCTTACGAATAGGTACTTTCGAATAATAAACGAATATGTATAGATTCGACCGCCTAAAAGGGTATAAACCCCCCATTGCGTATTGATACTTATCGGGTATAAAATAGATTTGCTTCTCTTTGTTCATATGACCCTACCTAATTGTTTCATTAGTACTACTAAAATAAAAGCCTTGAACAAAGATTAATACTTTCTCTCAGCTAATGCACTGAAAATGAGAGGTCCATGGCATAGTTTTCCAGTGCAATAAAGTTACATAGTGTGATTTTTCGTTGATAAAGAGGTATTTCCATGGGTTTGCCTTGGTATCGTGTTCATACCGTCGTATTGAATGATCCCGGTCGTTTGCTAGCTGTCCATATAATGCATACAGCTTTAGTTGCCGGTTGGGCTGGTTCGATGGCTCTATATGAATTAGCAGTTTTTGATCCCTCTGACCCTGTTCTCGACCCAATGTGGAGACAAGGTATGTTCGTTATACCCTTTATGACTCGGTTAGGAATAACCAATTCATGGGGTGGTTGGACTATTACAGGTGGGACTGTAACGAATCCGGGTATTTGGAGTTACGAAGGTGTGGCTGGGGCACATATTATGTTTTCTGGCTTGTGCTTCTTGGCTGCTATTTGGCATTGGGTATATTGGGATCTAGCGATATTTACTGATGAACGTACAGGAAAACCCTCTTTGGATTTGCCCAAGATCTTCGGAATTCATTTATTTCTTTCAGGAGTAGCTTGCTTTGGGTTTGGCGCATTTCATGTAACAGGGTTGTATGGTCCTGGAATATGGGTGTCCGATCCTTATGGGCTAACCGGAAAAGTCCAATCTGTAAATCCGGCGTGGGGTGTGGAAGGTTTTGATCCTTTTGTTCCGGGAGGAATAGCCTCTCATCATATTGCAGCAGGGACATTGGGCATATTAGCGGGACTTTTTCATCTTAGTGTCCGTCCGCCACAACGTCTATACAAAGGATTGCGTATGGGAAATATCGAAACTGTCCTTTCTAGTAGTATCGCTGCTGTCTTTTTTGCAGCTTTTGTTGTTGCTGGAACTATGTGGTATGGTTCCGCAACTACTCCCATTGAATTATTTGGTCCCACTCGTTATCAATGGGATCAGGGATACTTCCAGCAAGAAATATATCGAAGAGTTGGTGCTGGGCTATCCGAGAATCAAAGTTTATCCGAAGCTTGGTCTAAAATTCCTGAAAAACTGGCTTTTTACGATTACATTGGAAATAATCCGGCAAAAGGGGGGTTATTCAGGGCGGGCTCAATGGATAACGGGGATGGGATAGCTGTTGGGTGGTTGGGGCATCCTATCTTTAGAGATAAAGAAGGGCGTGAACTTTTTGTACGTCGTATGCCTACCTTTTTTGAAACATTTCCAGTGGTTTTGGTAGACGGAGACGGGATTGTTAGAGCCGATGTTCCTTTTCGAAGGGCAGAATCGAAGTATAGTGTTGAGCAAGTAGGTGTAACTGTTGAGTTCTATGGTGGCGAACTCAATGGCGTCAGTTATAGTGATCCCACTACTGTTAAAAAATATGCAAGGCGTGCTCAATTGGGTGAAATCTTTGAATTAGACCGTGCGACTTTGAAATCCGATGGTGTTTTTCGTAGTAGTCCAAGAGGTTGGTTTACTTTTGGCCATGCTTCGTTTGCTCTTCTCTTCTTCTTTGGACACATTTGGCATGGTGCTAGAACCTTATTCAGAGATGTTTTTGCTGGTATTGATCCAGATTTGGATGCTCAAGTGGAATTTGGAGCATTCCAAAAACTTGGGGATCCAACTACAAGAAGACAAGTAGTTTGATACAATATTGCTCCGTTACTTTTCGCTTCCACTTTTTGACATAGGGCACCGGGGATTTTTTGATCGGAATTGCCGACTTGTCTTTGATTCTTGCTCCTTCTTTATTTTATCCAGGATAGGACTCCTAATAAACAGGTATGAAAGCTATAATTGTAAACCACAATCAAATCTATGGAAGCATTGGTTTATACATTCCTCTTAGTCTCAACTCTAGGAATCATCTTTTTCGCCATCTTTTTTCGAGAACCGCCTAAAGTTCCAACTAAAAAGATTAAATGATTTTTCATTTTCTAAATTGAAGTAATGAGCCTCCCGATATTGGAGGCTCGTTACTTCAAACTTCAACTAGTCCCCGTGTTCCTCGAATGGATCTCTTAGTTGTTGAGAGGGTTGCCCAAAAGCAGTATATAAGGCATACCCCGTAAAACTTACAAGTAAACCAGATAGAAAGATGGCGACTAGGGTTGCTGTTTCCATTATTATAAAATTTCAAAACCACAACGGATCATGGATCTATGATATAAGATTATTTATTTACAACGAAATTGTATACAAAGTCAACAGATCTCAATGAATACAAAATAGGAGTTATGGCTACACAAAGCGTTGAGGGTAGTTCTAGATCTCGTCCAAAACGAACTGGTGTAGGGGGGTTATTGAAACCATTGAATTCGGAATATGGTAAAGTAGCTCCTGGATGGGGAACTACTCCATTGATGGGAGTCGCAATGGCTTTATTTGCGATATTTCTATCTATTATTTTAGAGATTTATAATTCCTCTGTTTTACTAGAAGGAATTTCAATGAATTAGATTTATCAGAATAACTAAGTCCTAGCTTTGCTTTTCACTCTAAAGCAAAAGGTTTAGGTTTGTATTTTGGGTCTATTTTGGTAGTTCGACCGCGAAATTTCTTTGTTTCTGTATTTCCGTAATATGAGTGTGTGACTTGTTAAAATAGATCCTATTGATAGTACAGAGAATAGGTCTGTCATCTTCATAAAGGCGATTTTCCTCGTCAGATATTCATTCGAATATTTGGAGCACGAACTATATGAAATAGATTACGAAGTATTAGAACTATGATTCATACTTAATATTCAGACCTCATGGCCGGGCTACAAATTTTCAAAGAGTTTGAAAGAATAAAAATCTTTCAAACTCCCGTTCATGCTTAGTTTGATACAGGGCAAACCCCTTTTTTATTTTTAATCATTCTATCCATTCCTATTCAATGAATAAGCGAGGGTACAAGGGTTCTTACTCAGAGAATCCTTGGACTTAATTTGAAGGTCATCGCCATTCTAGTATGAATCTGAGGTTTCAATAGGTTCATGCGGTCTTAACAAGAGAATTCCTATCAATAATAAAAAAGAAA